TCAAATGAATGAAAAAGATAATGCATTTTTAATGAATTTTGTTTTGACCGTTAACGAAAAGAAAAAATAGGATAAATAATTAGGGAGTCGAGCAGGCCTTTTTTTGGGGATAGAGGGACTTGAACCCTCACGATTTTTAAAGTCGACGGATTTTCCTCTTACTATAAATTTCCTTGTTGTCGATATTGACATGTATAATCGGACTCTATCTTTATTCTCGTCCAATTAATCAGTTATTTATCAGACTATGGAGTGAATAATTTAATCAATTAATATTCGATTCTTTCTTCAACTTGAAATCGGTTCAAAACAAAATTCTTTTTTTTTTATTGCAATTTTGATATAAATAATATTAGTTTGATATAAATAATATTAGATAGAAATAATACTAAAAAAAAAATACAGATTCAGGCCATCATTAATTATTTGCGATTAATTATTTGAGATAGTATTTTAGTACACATACATATGTATATAAAGTTAGCCTTTCTAAAGTTTAGACGAAAAGATTTTACTAATGCACAGCAAAGTAGTCAACTCCATTTGTTAGAACAGCTTCCATTGAGTCTCTGCACCTATCCTTTTTTTTATTCCGTCTTTATGTATATGTATGAACCTTGTTTTGTTTTTGGAAAACAGGATTTGGCTCAGGATTGCCCATTTTAAATTCCAGGGTTTCTCTGAATTTGAAAGTTATCACTTAGTAAGTTTCCATACTAAGGCTCAATCCAATTAAGTCCGTAGCGTCTACCAATTTCGCCATATCCCCCCCTTTTATATTAAGATCGATCTTATTATGCTGCTATTCTTTTTTTTTTTTCTTTCATTTATAATCTATCGGAACTGTAGAAGTTATTAAAAAAAAAGAATTCCTAGAAAGGTCTTTCTATTTGTATTTGATTTCTTGTCTATCTTCTTTCATCTCGATCGGAGACTCCTGTTTGGTCTAATCCGAAATGATTCTAGCATTTCTGTATCCGCAATTCAATATAGATATATACCACATTTATTATATATGCCTCTTCCCCTCTCATTTTTCTCATGCAATTTGAGATACTCGAACGGTCGATTCTTTTCTTTTTTGTTTTGCTATTCTATATTAATTATGTATATTAATTTTGAATAACTAAGAATAAAAAAAACTAACTACGATTCGAGTAGTTTACTAAATTCCCGCGCATGTACAATTTCGGTTGTTATTCTTATGTAGGCCCGCTTAGCTCAGAGGTTAGAGCATCGCATTTGTAATGCGATGGTCATCGGTTCGACTCCGATAGCTGGCTTTTCATTATTTGTTTGATTTTTTTACTTGATTGATAATGTTTTTTTGACATCAAAGAATATTGAAAAAGCTTCTTCCCCTTTTTTCTAAGAATCGCCGATTATATTATTATGTGGGAGAAATTTTCCATTATGAATAGAAAAGTTAAAGCTCTCCAGAAAAACATTATTATTGTATATACAATAAAGTCTGGGAGAGAATCCATCTCATTAGTCTTTGTAATATAATATTTCATGCCCCCCATTTATCATATTTATCCTTTAGTTCAGTTTTAATATGAAATTTCAATAAAATAAGGGAAATAAGGAGTTTTTATGTCACGTTACCGAGGGCCTCGTTTCAAAAAAATACGCCGTCTGGGGGCTTTGCCGGGGCTAACTCGTAAAAGGCCTAGAGCCGTAAGCGATCTTAGAAATCAATCGCGTTCCGGTAAAAAATCTCAATATCGTATTCGTTTAGAAGAAAAACAAAAATTGCGTTTTCATTATGGTCTTACAGAACGACAATTACTTAAATACGTTTGTATCGCCGCAAAAGCAAAAGGGTCAACGGGTCAGGTTTTACTACAATTAATCGAAATGCGTTTGGATAACATCCTTTTTCGATTAGGTATGGCGTCAACTATTCCTCGAGCCCGGCAATTAGTTAACCATAGACATATTTTAGTTAATGGTCGTATAGTAGATATACCAAGTTATCGCTGCAAACCTCGAGATATTATTACAGTGAAGGATGAACAAAAATCTAGAGCTATGATTCAAAACCATCTTGATTCATCCGCCCAGGAGGAATTGCCAAAACATTTGACTTTTCAACCATTCCAACACAAAGGATTGGTCAATCAAATAATAGATAGTAAATGGATTGGCTTGAAAATAAATGAATTATTAGTCGTAGAATATTATTCTCGTCAGACTTAAACCTAACTAAAATAATAAATAATCTAAAATAATAAAATAATAAAATAAAGGTTCGGACAATTTTGCCCCCTGGTTCCTAAGTAAATATAAGCGCGGGGGGGGCTTTTCTCCCATTCATATATCATATATCATATTAGGGGTAGAGATATTTTTATCCTTTGACCACTCTTTACAGTATTTTTTGTACCGCAGAAATGAGGAATACAGACTTTATTTATAGGAAAGGTGGGAATAAAGGTATCCATTCTTATGTGATTTGATATATTTCAGTCAGTAACATTGATAAATTAGATGAAGGTACGGAAAGAGAGGGATTCGAACCCTCGGTAAACAAAAAAAGCCTACATAGCAGTTCCAATGCTACGCCTTGAACCACTCGGCCATCTTTCCTACATAACGATTCTGGACCAGAAACCGAGTAAATCGCGAGTCATTCATATTACATTATTGGATAGGTGCGGTATGTACAATCTAATTTTAACTATAACTAAAAAAACGAAAAAAAAAAGAGAAACCGCCCGTTCGAGTCCTCCCTATCCATTGATTTAAGCCGGTCTAGTTATCAGAAAGGGATGCGCGCGCTGTCTACGAATATATCTTTATTGTTTTTAACAAATTTAACAAAGAATTTTTCAAAAAAAAATTCTCTTTATTCCCCAGCGACTTTTATTTGATTAAAATTCAAAGTTTTCTATTTTTATAGTTAGTTTCTATTTTTTTTTTTTTCTGAGTCAAGTCTCTTTTTATGTTATTTTGTACTGTACAATTCCTTTTTTTGTGGGGTCGTTTTCTCACGAGAGGTAATAAAAATAAATTATAAAATGGATTGAGTGCTACCTATGCCTAGATCCCGGATAACTGGAAATTTTATTGATAAGACCTTTTCAATTGTAGCCAATATCTTATTACGAATAATTCCGACAACTTCAGGAGAAAAAGAGGCATTTACCTATTACCGAGATGGTGTGATTTGATTTTTTATTTTTTTTACTTAACTTACCACTATCAAGCCTGAGGAAAAAAAAAGATTAGTCGGGATAGAAAGATTTGAAATAACTCTACGCCTGGTGAAGGTGAAGTTTATAAATAAAACAATTCCTTCTGTTGTGTATTCCCGATTAATGCAGCCTCAGATGCTTCAATTGTCGATTCTAGCATTGAGCGAAAGGTTGAACCTAGAACTATGGTTCTGTATTGCAGGTTAACCCAATTCCACTAGTACCATATAAATAGGCAGCATAGAGGAAGAAGCACTACGTCTAGGAATCAACAACACGAAAACTTTGTTATAAATTATCCCTTTTCTTTATTGGGATCAAACTAAGAACAATGGTTGGGACAACAAGCATCCATCTCGTTCGTACTTTGAATACCCATATAACCGTCGAAGACTGTTGAAGTGACTAATTCCTAGAAATTAAGAGGCGTTGAGGACAAAGAAATTGTTGGAGTTAACTTAACATTTTTATCTAGTACTGACGCGCTCGATGTTACGAAAAGATCTTTTGCAGTAAGGTTGGCTAGAGATTTCTTGTAAAAACACTAGCCCCGTTCAGTTCATAATGAGAATATTTTACTGCCTTTTGATTCACTGTATTATTCTCATTATGCACATAAGGGAGGAGCCGTATGAGATGAAAATCTCACGTACGGTTCTGGAACGGAGATTCTTTAATTTAAATTGAATAACGACCGTAACGAATGTCCGCCCAATCTGAAGGAAATTATGCGGAAGCTTTACAGAATTATTATGAAGCTATGCGCCTAGAAATTGATCCCTATGACCGAAGTTATATACTCTATAATATAGGCCTTATTCACACAAGTAATGGAGAACACACAAAAGCTTTGGAATATTATTTTCGGGCACTAGAACGAAACCCTTTCTTACCACAAGCTTTTAACAATATGGCCGTGATCTGTCATTACGTGCGACTATCTCCACTATAGAAAGAAAAAGAAAGAGCCAAATCCACTAGTAAAAAAAAAAATAGGCTTTCTACATATACATCGTCAAAAAGAACGATTTTTATCAGCTGTAGCAAAGAAAGAAACTTCATAGAAGTCAAAATAGGAAGAAAAAAAAATATGCTTATATACTATATTCTATGGATAAAGGATCTAATTGATAGAGGAAGTACCGTAAAGATCAATTAGCGAGATTTTTGGCCGATACACTAAGAACTGCTTCCTTATGTCTTATGTCATAATATGAGACATACTTTAGGAATCAACTTATGTAACAGAGGCGATCGCCTAAAGTATTGAGCAGCGGTGCAGCATCAGATCCCAAAGATAGTAAGTCCTTTCTTTCTTATGAGGAAGGGTCTTTTTCAAAGATTCTATATAAAATTTATCTATTTCTATATGAAAGCGAGATAGTTACCTTTCAGAAAATTCTAATGATAGTAGAATGCCTACGCTTTATTCTTCTGAGGGTGGGAGAAAAGATAAAACAAAACGGATTATTAATCAAATCAAAATTCAAATTCGAAACTCATGTAATTAACCCCCTTTGGTTAACTCGAGAAAAAAAGGGGGGGGGTACCAAAACAATTGACTACGGAGCCGTATGAGGTAGGAAACTCTCAAGTACGGTTCTAAGGAAAGGAATTGACTCGCCTATTCCGACCGAGGAGAACAGGCCATTCGTCAGGGAGATTCCGAAATTGCAGAGGCGTGGTTCGATCAAGCCGCTGAGTATTGGAAACAAGCCATAGCGCTTACTCCTGGAAATTATATCGAAGCACAGAACTGGTTGAAGATTACAAGGCGTTTTCAATAAGCTAAGAACACTC